AAATGAAAGAAAGATTATGTATGTCCAATTTAATTGATCTCAATTTATTCCTCCTTACTGCTACTAAAGTAAAAGTATAGGTAGGGATGACAGGATTTGAACCCGTGACATTTTGTACCCAAAACAAACGCGCTACCAAGCTGCGCTACATCCCTTTCAATTGGTCTACAGTTTCATTGTAGAGAATCCCTGTCTTCTTTTCCATAGTGTTATTTCTTCCATTGATATACATAATTTTTATTGCCATTTCTTCTTTTTTGGGGGGGCTCATGTCATATAACATATTGTATAACATATAATAAAATAATAAAAGACTTATCTATACCCATATGAGACGTTAAAAACAAAAAGAAGGAGGATTTTCAATGCGAGATCTAAAAACATATCTTTCCGTGGCACCAGTACTAAGTACTCTATGGTTCGGATCTTTAGCAGGTTTATTAATAGAGATCAATCGTTTATTCCCCGATGCGTTGACATTCCCCTTTTTTTAATTTTAGTTATTGATACGGGAAGGGGATTAGAGATACAATCAAATCAAATAGATTTAACTAATTTATTGCTATTTTTTTTTTTTTAGACTAAATCTCAGCGAAAATCCCGGCTTAAATTTATATTCTAATAGAGTGAGAACGGGGATGGAAATGTGCTCCTAGGTCAACAGTATCATAAAAAATAGTTAAATAAGATACTGTACTGCAATTAGAAATATAGTTTGAAATAATTGTATTCCTTATTATTTACTATTTTTTGACTATTACTCTAGTGATTGCAACGAAATCTTTCATAATTCGATTTAGAGTTAGCAACTTCTATTTTTTCTTTGTTCCTTTCTTATTCGCTTCAGATTGAAAAAATGGAAGAGTTGAGCGAATCAAAAACCAAAGGGGGTTCATGGCCAAGAGTAAAGATGTCCGAGTAACGGTTATTTTGGAATGTACCAGTTGTGTCCGAAACGGGCTTAATAAAGAATCAACGGGCATTTCCAGATATATTTCCCAAAAGAATCGACACAATACGCCGAGTCGATTGGAATTGAAAAAATTCTGTCCCTATTGTTACAAACATACGGTTCATGGGGAGATAAAGAAATAGATCGAATGCAGGTCTGATAGATCGAATGCAGGTCTGTTTGTCACTCTTCCAAGGAACATAAAAAATGACATATTATATATATAATATATATTTTAATATAACTAAAGTAAATCCTAATTTCTATTTCTTCTATGTTCCGTATTTCTTCTATTTCAGTTGGATCTAAAAAAAAAAGAATTAGAACTCAGAAATAGGATTTTCAGGGATAAGGAACAAACAAACCATGGATAAATCCAAGCGACCCTTTCTTAAATCCAAACGATCTTCTCGTAGGCGTTTGCCCCCGATCCAATCGGGGGATCGAATTGATTATAGAAATATGAGTTTAATTAGTCGGTTTATTAGTGAACAAGGAAAAATTTTATCTAGACGCGTGAATAGATTGACCTTGAAACAACAACGATTAATTACTATTGCTATAAAACAAGCGCGCATTTTATCTTTGTTACCTTTTCTTAATAACGAGAAACAGTTTGAAAGAACCGAGTCGACCGCTAGAACTACTGGTTTTAGAACCAGAAATAAATAGGCTTACTCTTCAATCAAATAAAAATTCCAATATGCTATGAACTCAAACCCAGATGGATATTTTGTTCGAAAAATAATAAAATCTAAATTCAATTTTCGTGTTGTAATAAAAAAAAAAAAAGAATCGGGGAAGAATAAAAGTTTTTTTGTTTGAGCGCGTTAACTCATTTTGACGACTTTAGCATCTTATCAATTTTTTCTTATACTAATTTATACTATATCTTCCCGGAGTTCATTCTCCGGGGAATGTCATTTAAGTTTTTCGGTAAATTCCTTACAATCCTTTTCCTCTATGATCTCATTAGAAATCATATAAAGACAATTCCTATTTAATATAGCTATTTGTGCAAGTATTTTACGATTAAGAAGCAATTTACTCTTGTACAGATCATTTATAAATCGACTATAACTATAGGATACTTTATTTTCACGAATTACTGCATTTATCCGAGTGATCCACAAACGACGAAAATCCCTCTTTTGCCTATCTCTATCCCGATGAGCAGAAACCAAAGCTCTTATTTTCTGTTGAGTAATAGTTCGAGTAAGTCTTGAATGAGCCCCCCCAAAGCTTGATGCAAATAAACGTATTTTTGTTCGACGTTTACGAGCTACATATCCTCGTCTAATTCTGGTCATTGAATAAATGAAACTTTGATGAATAACTAATTGATTTCCGTTCTTTTAGTTATTATTTTCCTCTTTACTGGTCGATTAATAACAAAACAGATTCTTCCAATGTATAAAATAAAAATTCCAATGGCTTTGGCTACTATAACCTCCCCGACCACTATATATATATTTTTCATTGTAAATATAAAAATAAAATTTAAATAGATAAAGAAATAGTGGTTCCATCGTTTCTATGGTTACTTCTTAAACGGTGAGGTCCTTTCTATACACCGGAACCCCTTCCTGCATTTAATCAATATTATTGGTAACTTGTACAGTTCACATCCTTTGGCTCTACCCATGAATTATATTATTTAGTAATAGGTCTTTCACAATGAAATCTAACCCATACAGTAACGGTATTTAATTATGAAAGTTAGCTAGGTAGCTGACCCTGTTAGTCCGTTTTTGCAAGAGTGGGAACATTATTTTTCTGCTTATATATTTCCCCCGCTTAATGGATAACCATTTCTTACCAAAGGGGAATTGCTTCTCATCTTAAATTCAGGTGATTGGATTTGCACCAATGGAAACCATAAATTGAATACACAGGGAGATAATGGATCTTTTTGATTTGTAGATAGTGGGTGGAATTCTTCCATTGTATCCTATCCTATTCATATTCTATTTCTATCCTATTCACTGGTCTTGATTGATCACTGATACTGGAAACATACAGTTTGTCTTTTTTTTGTGTCCCAGTCCTAGCTCATGATCTAAACGTGTCGCACATACACCCTAGTACATGTTCCTCGGCGCTGAGGACATCCCCGAAGAGCGGGGGATTTCGTGACATTTCTTATTGGCTGTCGTGTGTTTCTAATAAGTTGCTTAATGGTTGGCATGCTGTATCGTATACATAATAGGCTGGTTGAGATCGATCCTAACCGGATGATTATGAATCGCTTTTTTTTTTTAATCTATTTAATAGAATATTAAAATATTAAACCCGGATAAGAATATAAAGAAAATCGCAATACAACAATAGTAGGGATTTCAGCGAAATCCTTCATTCAACCGCTACAAGATCAACAATTCCATGAGCTTGGGCTTCTGTTGCTGACATAAAAACATCTCTTTCCAGATCTTCGGATACAACCCATAAGGGTTTGCCCGTTCTTTGTACATAAACCCTTGTGATGGTTTCGCGCAGTTTCAGTAGTTCTTCCGCTTCCAAGATAAATTCTCCCGTTTGTGCCTCAGAAAAAGAGGCTGCGGGTTGGTGAATCATTACCCTGATGATAAATAAATGGTTTCTCTATCTTGCAGGATGATGAGGTGCAAAAAAAAAAAAAGAATTGAAGAACCGTACGGGCATTTTTTGTGCAGTGCATACGGCTCTCTAATGGAATTTACTTTCACCTTACAGCCGAAAATCTAGGATCTATCAGACGCAGATCGGTAAATGATCCAATTACCACCCTTCCTTTCGGTTCGTTTCCTTTCGGGGGAGTTAAAAAATACTATGATGGTTCCGTTGCTTTATATATTTATTTCGTCTGTGATTCAGCAATCCCAAAGTTTTTTTGAGCTAAGGCAAAAAATGAATCTGTTCTATAAAAAATAAATATTGTTAAAACCCTTCCGGTGTGAAAACAAAAAAAAGTTTGTGACGCTTAAATGGACTACCCTAAGATAAAATCGGAATATCTTATTATCTCATACTACTCTTTCGATACATAATTTAATGTAAAAAAAAAAGAGAGTTTTATCATATCAAATTTGAAGTGCCATGCTATTATTACTTAATATTCCTGCTAAGGCATAGTATTTTTTTCTTTCAAATAAAAAACTCAATGGCGCCAAGCGTGAGGGAATGCTAGACGTTTGGTAATTTCTCCTCCGACCAGGATAAAGGATCCCATTGAAGCGGCCAATCCCATGCATATTGTATGTACATCTGGTCTTACAAATTGCATAGTATCATAAATAGCTACTCCGGGTATTACCCATCCTCCGGGAGAATTTATAAACAAATAGAGATCTTTGGTATCATCCTCTATACTGAGATATACCATAAGACCAATAAGTTGATTTGAGATCTCACTATCAACCTCTTGGCCTAAAAAAAGCAATCTTTCTCGATAAAGTCGGTTGATTAGGATAAAAAACTATCCCTTAGGAACCGTACATGCACCTTTTGAGGCATACGGTTCAAAAAATAGCGGAAAAAAGATCAATGTATAAGATTCCAGCCCCTTTATTTTGGCTTAGAGTAGGTTCTATCTAACTTTTAACAAAGGAACCCTTTTTTTTCCATAAAAAAAAGAGAAGTTTTTGCTCGTTTTCCTATAACCTATAATACGAAATTCACTACACTTATCAAACACACTTCTCATTGATATATTGTTTCATCGAGATCCAATCCAAATTACGATGTAATTTTCTTGTTCCTGAAGGGGTCCCTTCCATTTTTTTAGGTTTATGCTCTACTCCAGGTAAAGATTTCCCCGATTTCTATTTGCACATATAGGATAAATGCTCCCAATACCACTTCTTTTTTTAATTCATTTGATGCCTTTCTTCCGTCAAATATTTGAGGTATTCAGCATATTATTCTATTCGATTAATTAACACTTTGAGATCACCCCTCTTTCTAATTTAATAATAAAATCGTTTATGATACAAGTAGTACGCCGATCTATTACTAATTGGGTTTTTTCTAAACGGAGCCTGGATACTTCATTTTCTTGGTCCAACCAAGCCAACCATAAATAAGTTTTATTGAGATGGTAATATTAATCTGGATCCCCCAAAAACGGATCTAATTGCACCTCACGCGCCAATTTTAAAATAAATTGATTGGGTGAAACAAGGGATATCTCAATCGAGGAAGAGAACGGGGAAATCCCATATGACCCAATATATCTGACAAGCCGCACTATACGTCAACCCAAGATGCATCTTCCTCTCCAGGACTTCGAAAAGGTACTTTTGGAACACCAATAGGCATTTAAAAAAATGAAGTACTATATTTCACTTTGATGTGGAAACGTAATAATGGGTTTAATTGTCTTCATAAAAATTGGCCGTTATTCGTTTTAGCCATGGTCAGAAAGGAAGACAGAATTAATAAAGTAACTAAAATTATTCCAAATAGGTCTTTCGAATGATGACTAAGTATGGATGGATTCACTCATAGAAAATGGGCTCAACCCACCATTGCGTATTGGGGCTTATCGGGTATAGAATAGATCTGCTTCTCTTTGTTCCTACGAACAGAATTGTTTGATTATTGCCAGCAGAAGAGAACAAATATTATCTCCTGCTCGGAGAGAATCCACTGAAGGGGGGAGGTCCATAGTATCGTTTTAAAAATGCAATAAAGTTACATAGTCTTTATCTTTCTTTGATAAAAAGGGGTATTTCCATGGGTTTGCCTTGGTATCGTGTTCATACCGTTGTATTGAATGATCCCGGTCGGTTGATTGCTGTCCATATAATGCATACAGCTCTGGTTGCTGGTTGGGCCGGTTCAATGGCTCTATATGAATTAGCCGTTTTTGATCCTTCTGATCCCGTTCTTGATCCAATGTGGAGACAAGGTATGTTCGTTATACCCTTCATGACTCGTTTAGGAATAACTAATTCGTGGGGTGGTTGGAGTATCACAGGGGGGGCTGTAACGAATTCAGGCATTTGGAGTTACGAAGGTGTGGCCGGAGCGCATATTGTGTTTTCTGGCTTGTGCTTCTTAGCAGCTATTTGGCATTGGGTGTATTGGGATCTAGCAATATTTACTGATGAACGTACAGGAAAACCGTCTTTGGATTTGCCCAAGATTTTTGGAATTCATTTATTTCTTTCAGGGGTGGCTTGTTTTGGTTTTGGCGTATTTCATGTAACAGGTTTGTATGGCCCTGGAATATGGGTGTCCGATCCTTATGGACTAACTGGAAAAGTACAATCTGTAAATCCAGCGTGGGGTGTGGAAGGTTTTGATCCGTTTGTTTCGGGCGGAATAGCCTCTCATCATATTGCAGCGGGTACATTGGGCATATTAGCGGGCCTATTTCATCTTAGTGTTCGTCCGCCTCAACGTCTATACAAAGGATTACGTATGGGCAATATTGAAACCGTCCTTTCCAGTAGTATCGCTGCTGTCTTTTTTGCTGCTTTTGTAGTTGCTGGAACTATGTGGTATGGTTCAGCAACTACCCCCATCGAATTATTTGGTCCCACTCGTTATCAATGGGATCAGGGATACTTCCAGCAAGAAATATATAGAAGAGTTAGTGCTGGACTCGCTGAAAATCAAAGTTTCTCAGAAGCTTGGTCTAAAATTCCGGAAAAACTTGCTTTTTATGATTACATTGGGAATAATCCGGCAAAGGGGGGGTTATTCAGAGCGGGTTCAATGGACAACGGGGATGGAATAGCTGTTGGATGGTTAGGACACCCCATCTTTAGAGATAAAGAAGGGCGTGAACTTTTTGTACGTCGTATGCCTACCTTTTTCGAAACATTTCCAGTTGTTTTGGTAGATGGAGACGGAATTGTTAGAGCTGATGTTCCTTTTAGAAGGGCAGAATCAAAGTATAGTGTTGAACAAGTAGGTGTAACTGTTGAGTTCTACGGCGGCGAACTTAACGGAGTTAGTTATAGTGATCCTGCTACTGTTAAAAAATATGCTAGACGCGCTCAATTGGGTGAAATTTTTGAATTAGATCGTGCTACTTTGAAATCTGATGGTGTGTTTCGTAGCAGTCCGAGGGGTTGGTTTACTTTTGGACATGCTTCGTTTGCTTTGCTCTTTTTCTTCGGACACATTTGGCATGGTGCTCGAACCTTATTCAGAGATGTTTTTGCTGGTATTGACCCAGATTTGGATGCTCAAGTAGAATTTGGCGCATTCCAAAAACTTGGAGATCCAACTACAAAAAGACAAGTAGTCTGATATAATATAACATTGTTATCGCATCTTTCGAATCGACTTTTTTCTTTGACTTTTGCTCTTTCTTTAGGTAGGAGATGATCCAAAATAAACAGGTATGGAAGCTATAATTGTAAACCACGATCGAATCTATGGAAGCATTGGTTTATACATTCCTTTTAGTCTCGACTCTAGGGATCATTTTTTTCGCTATCTTTTTTCGAGAACCCCCTAAAGTTCCAACGAAAAAGGTGAAATAAAATAAATGATTTTTCATTTTCTCAATTGAAGTACTAAGCCCCCCGATATTGGGAGGCTTAGTACTTTAACTA